ATACATAACATAGAACTCACACTTGGAAAGGGTGGACAATTAGCTAGAGCAGCGGGTGCTGTAGCAAAACTGATTTCAAAAGAGGGGAAATCGGCCACATTAAAATTACCTTCTGGGGAGGTCCGTTTGATATCCAAAAACTGCTCAGCAACGGTCGGACAAGTGGGGAATGTTGGGGTGAACCAGAAAAGTTTGGGTAGAGCCGGATCTAAGCGTTGGCTAGGTAAGCGTCCTGTAGTAAGGGGAGTAGTTATGAACCCTGTAGACCATCCTCATGGGGGTGGTGAAGGGAGGGCCCCAATTGGTAGAAAAAAACCCACAACCCCTTGGGGTTATCCTGCACTTGGAAAAAGAAGTAGAAAACGAAATAAATATAGTGATAATTTGATTCTTCGTCGCCGTAGTAAATAGGAGAGAAAATTCTATTTCTTTCTTCGTCTTTACAAAAGAAAAAAATATAGGAGTAAGTTGTGACACATTCATTCAAAAAAAATCCTTTTGTAGCAAATCATTTACTAAGAAAAATGGATAAGCTTAACACAAAAGAAGAAAAAGAAATAATAATAACTTGGTCCCGGGCATCTACCATTATACCCACAATGATCGGTCATACTATTGCTATCCATAATGGAAAGGAGCATTTGCCTATTTATATCACAGATCGTATGGTAGGCCACAAATTGGGAGAGTTTGCACCTACTTTAAATTTCCGAGGACACGCGAAAAGCGATAATAGATCGCGTCGTTAAGAAATGTTAATAAAAATTTAGATTAATAAAAATAGATTAGATATATCTATCTACATGCTTATCATTCATTAGTAGGAGGCAAACTTTATGTTCGAGAAGAAACAAACAGACGTATATGCTTTAGGTCAACATATAGCTATGTCTACTCACAAAGCGCGAAGAGTAATTGATCAAATTCGTGGACGTTCCTACGAAGAAACACTTATGATACTAGAACTCATGCCTTATCGAGCATGTTATCCAATTTTTAAATTGGTTTATTCTGCAGCAGCAAATGCTAGTTATATTCTGGGTTCCAACGAAGCAAATTTAATCATTAGTAAAGCTGAAGTCAACGAGGGTACTCCCGGGAAGAAATTAAAACCTCGAGCTCGAGGGCGTAGTTATCCGATAAAAAGACCTACCTGCCATATAACTATTGTAGTGAAAGATATGTCCTTACCCGAATATGTAAGGAAAAACTTTCTTGAATGGTCAAAAAAACCTAAATGGAAAAAATGGAAAAATAAGTATACAGATGTGACGTATCATGATATGTATAGTAATGGGGGAGTATGGGACAAAAAATAAATCCACTTGGTTTCAGACTTGGTACAACTCAAAGTCATCATTCCCTTTGGTTTGCGCAACCAAAAAATTATTCCGAAGGTCTACAAGAAGATCAAAAAATAAGAAATTCTATCAAGAATTATGTACAAAAAAATATGAGAATAGCTTCTGGCGTCGCGGGAATTGGACGTATAGAGATTCAAAAAAGTATCGATCTGATACAGGTCATAATCTATATGGGATTCTCAAAGTTATTAATAGAAAGTCAGACGCGAGAAATCGAAAAATTAAAGAGAAATTTACAAGAAGAATTACAGATGAATCTACAAAAAGAATTTCATTGGGTGAACCAAAAACTTAACATTGCTATCACAGAAATTGAAAAACCTTACGGAAACCCTAATATTCTGGCAGAATTTATAGCCAACCAATTAAAGAATAGAGTTTCCGTTCGCAAAGCAATGAAAAAGGCTATTGAATTAACTGAAAAAGAAGATACAAAAGGAATTCAAGTACAAATAGCGGGGCGTATCAATGGAAAAGAGATTGCACGTGTCGTATGGATCAGAGAAGGTAGGGTTCCTCTACAAACCATTCGAGCTAAAATTGATTATTGTTCCTATACAGTTCGAACTATCCATGGGGTATTAGGCATCAAAATTTGGATATTTATAGACGGGGAATAATAAACCTTTCCCTACCTTTCTCTTCTATCCATCGCTGGAACAAAATAAGCTCCTTCCTTCTTTTTCTGTTCAATCAAAACCAAAACGAACAATTCTCATTCTTAATTCTTCTTAATTCTATAGGGTTGAATAAAAATTCAATTGATGATTTGATATAATTGCTATGCTTAGTGTGTGACTCGTTGGGTTTTTTAGGATTAGGGTGAAAAAAAGACCAACCCCTTACTTTAGTCTAAACTAATAACTATAGAACTAATAACCAACTCATCACTTCGCATTATCTGGATCCAAAGAGCCAGTCAAGATATGATATATCGGTCATATGATTGTAGCAACTGATTCATTTTTTTTGCATAAACAAAAGAAAAATCAATTTGATTCTAAGTTGTAAAGCGAAATAGAGAAGAAGGGTGTGGATAAAGGGAAGGGTGAGAGAAAGAGATAAAAAGACTATCAATGATATATAATTCCAATATAAATAATATGTAAGGTCTATGAGTCATCTCATAAAAGGCA